CTCAACATTGCTATCACAAGAATTGAAAAACCTTACGGACAACCTAATATTCTTGCAGAATATATAGCTTTACAATTAAAAAATAGAGTCTCATTTCGAAAGGCAATGAAAAAAGCTATTGAATTAACTGAACAAACCGGTACAAAAGGAATTCAAGTGCAAATTGCAGGACGTATCGACGGAAAAGAGATTGCACGTGTCGAATGGATCAGAGAAGGCAGGGTTCCCCTACAAACAATTCGCGCTAAAATTGATCACTGTTCCCATACAGTTAGAACTATCTATGGAATCTTAGGTATCAAAATTTGGATATTTGTAAACCAAGAATAAGAAAATAAGAATAATGGAACTTTCTTTATCTCGCCATTATGCTTATCAATAGAGCAAATTTAGAAAATATTTTCTTATTTTTTTTCTTAATCAAATAAAAACGAACAATTAGAATTCTATAAGGTTAAATAAAAATTTGATTTATCCTTTATTTAAATTTAATTTAAATTATTAGTATAATTGCTATGCTCAGTGTGTGACTCGTTAGTTTTTTCTTTAGAATTGAGAATTAGTTTTTTCTTTAGAATTGAGAATTGAGACTGAAAAAAGAAAAATAGGTTGACCACACTATAAACTTAATAACTATCAAAACTAAAGAAACTAAAAACTCATAACCAACTTATTGCTTCGTATTGTCGAGATCCCAAGAAACAGTTACTATATGACTGAATCAATCATATAGTTGTAGCAACTGAAATTCTTTTCATAAAAAAGAAATCTGATTCTGAATTGTGAAAAAAAAAAGGGATGTGGAAAAAGGAAGGGTGATAGAAAGAGAGAATAAAGATCTAAATGATATTAAATGATATATGATTCCCATATGTATGGTTTATGAAGAATTACCCCATAAAAAAGGCAGTGTTATAAAGCATCAACATTAATATACAATAAAAATAGAATAAAATAAGAATATAAAGAATCTAATCAATATAGATAATATAGTCTATTATATATGTAAGTATGTAATTAAGATAGAAAAATAAAGAATCTAAATAATTAAATAATAGAAATAATAGAAAAGAGAGAAAATTTTAATTGAGCTTCGAGTTAAGAAAAACTGAGGAGATTGACTCGGAAACAAATAACAGATTCTGTTGAGAGCTCCATTGCAGAGTTCAGGCCTAAGTATTAATAGAGAAGTTATGGGAACGATGGAACCTGTGATTACATAGGATTTTATTGAAAACGAATCAATCCTAAGGATTCATTGGGTAGGATGGCGGAATGAACCAAGAAAAAATGGATTTCTTCTGAATGGTCATGAATTGACCCTACAAATGAAGGAGAAAAGAGTTAATATTCGCCCGCGAAACCTTTCTTTATTTTTATTTCATTTAAGAATTTCATTTATTGGATGACTTTTGGCGTGATTAAATAGAGGTAAAGAAAAAGACTTTAGAGATTTTGCTAAAAGAAAGAAGCATTCTTTTTATCTATTTTATCTATCTATTTTATCTATATATATCTATTTTATCTATATATATATCTATATATATAATATATATATATAATATATATATAATTATATAATATATATATAATTATATAATTATAATATAAAAATAATATAAAAATAATATAATATAAAAATAATATAATATAAAAATAATATAAAATATAAATATATAATATAAAAAAATTAGTATATTCTTTCTTTTGTCTTTTGATAGTTTGATAGAATAAAATACATATTTCTATGTAATATGTATTTTTTTGAATCATTTCATTCGCGAGGAGCTGGATGAGAAGAAATTCTCATGTCCGGCTCTGCAGTAGAGATGGAATTCAGAAACAACCATCAACTATAACCCTAAAAGAACCAGATTTCGTAAACAACATAGAGGTAGAATGAAGGGAATATCTTGCCGAGGCAATCATATTTGTTTTGGCAGATACGCTCTTCAGGCACTTGAACCTGCTTGGATCACAGCTAGACAAATAGAAGCAGGGCGAAGAGCAATGACACGATATGCGCGTCGTGGTGGAAAGATATGGGTACGTATCTTTCCCGACAAACCTGTTACTGTAAGACCTACAGAAACACGTATGGGTTCGGGCAAAGGATCCCCCGAATATTGGGTATCCGTTGTTAAACCGGGCCGAATAATTTATGAAATGAGTGGAGTATCTGAAGCTGTAGCCAAAGCTGCTATGGAAATAGCTGCATGCAAAATGCCTATACGAACTCAATTTGTTATTTCAGGATAGGTAAACAAAAGTAAAAGAAGAAGAAGGAGTTTTAAGAATAAAAAAACAACTACGGATTTCTTTATCTCTGGACAGACAATATTTCTTTTTTCCATTATCTTGAAATAAGAGATTAAAATAAAAATGATATGATTCAACCTCAGACCCTTTTGAATGTAGCGGATAACAGTGGAGCTCAAAAATTAATGTGTATTCGAATCATAGGAACTGGTAATCACCGATATGCTCATCTTGGCGATGTTATTGTTGCTGTAATCAAAGAAGCAGTGCCCAATATGCCTTTAGAAAGATCAGAAATAATTAGAGCTGTGATTGTACGCACATGTAAAGAACTCAAACGTGACAACGGCATGATAATACGATATGATGACAATGCAGCGGTTATCATTGATCAAGAAGGAAATCCAAAAGGAACTCGAATTTTTGGTGCAATTGCTCGAGAATTGCGACAGTTGAATTTTACTAAAATCGTTTCATTAGCACCCGAAGTCTTATAGATGAAAATAGGATATATCCTATCTTTCTATCTATATATAGAATAGAATCTTAGAATATATGAAATAGATCCGATTAATAGATTGTGTGTGTCTCATGTATATATTTGAAATTTCTAATAATTTTTGAGAATCTATAATAATTAAAAAAAAAGAATTCAATAAAAAATAAAACAAAAAAGAAGCATGTTGACTATATCAAAATTAGGGGCACCAATAACTATAGTTCGTCATGGGTAGAGACATTATTGCCGATATAATAACTTCTATAAGAAATGCTGACATAGATCAAAAGGGAAGAGTTAAAATAGTATCTACTAATATCACTAAAAACATTGTGAAAATACTTTTACGAGAAGGTTTTATTGAAAACGTTCGAAAACATCAAGAAAGTCAAAAAAATTTCTTGGTTTCAACCTTACGACATAGAAAGACTAGGAAAGGTAAGAAAATAAATTTAAAGCGTATCAGCCGACCTGGTCTACGAATATATTCCAACTATCAACAAATTCCTAAGATTTTAGGTGGAATGGGAATTGTAATCCTTTCTACTTCTCGAGGTATAATAACAGATCGAGAAGCTCGATTAGAAAAAATTGGAGGAGAAATTTTGTGTTATATATGGTAATTCTCCTAGGATACCCTAAATTTCTCTCGAACTTACTCTTTGTAAAATAGAGAGGAGAAGTGAATTATAGAACTCTTCCTCTATTAGTTAATACTTAAAGGGGGTTCCTGGAATGAAAGAACAGAAATTGATTCATGAGGGTTTAATTACTGAATCACTACCCAACGGTATGTTCCGAGTTCGATTAGATAATGAAGATCTAATTCTAGGTTATATTTCAGGGAGAATCCGGCGCAGTTTTATACGTATACTACCCGGAGATAGAGTCAAAATCGAAATGAGTCGTTATGATTCAACCAGGGGACGTATAATTTATAGACTTCGCAAAAAAGATTCGAACGATTAGATCATTCTTTTAAACATCCTTTTCGTAGAGATATAATTCAAAGTTCAAAAATGCAATAAACTGATTTTTGTTTTCAAAAAAAAGAGATTTAGAATGAAAGTAAGGAATGATAAATATGAAGATAAGGGCTTCTGTTCGTAAAATTTGTGAAAAATGTCGCTTGATTCGTAGGCGGGGGCGAATTATAGTTATTTGTTCCAATCCGAGACATAAACAGAGACAGGGGTAAAGAACTTTTTCATTTTTCTTTTGAAAAGAAAATCCATGTACATGTAAAAAGAAATAAGAAAGGATTCGTTTTCATATGAAATGGATATCCTCGTCTTTTTCTGTAGATTTCTGATTCTTTTTTCTTTTATTCTTCTAAATATAATCTAATAAAATATGACAAAACCTATAGCAAAAATTAGTTTACGTAAGAATGCACGTATTGGTTCAAATAAGAATGAACGTAGAATACCAAAAGGAGTTATTCATGTTCAAGCGAGTTTCAATAATACTATTGTAACTATTACAGACGTACGAGGTCGAGTGGTTTCTTGGGCTTCCGCAGGTACTTCTGGATTCAGAGGCACAAGAAAAGGAACACCCTATGCTGCTCAAGCCGCGACATTGAATGCTATTCGTACATTAGTTGATCAGGGTATGCAACGAGCAGAAGTTATGATAAAAGGTCCAGGTCTCGGAAGAGATGCGGCATTACGAGCCATTCGTAGAAATGGGATACTTTTAAGTTTCGTACGTGATGTAACACCCATGCCACATAATGGATGTCGCCCCCCTAAAAAAAGACGTGTGTAGAAATAAAAATTCAAGAGATTCCAAGAGAAATAAATGATTCAATGATTCTGATCCAATAATTATAAATAAAAGAAAAATAAGAGTATGGTTCGAGAAGACGTAGTAGGATCCACTCGAACACTACAGTGGAAATGTGTTGAATCAAGAGTAGACAGTAAGCGTCTTTATTATGGTCGTTTCGTTCTGTCCCCGCTTATGAAAGGTCAAGCCGATACCATAGGTATTGCCATGCGAAGGGCTTTACTTGGAGAAATAGAAGGAACATGTATCACACGTGCAACATCTGAAAATGTGCTGCATGAATATTCTACGATAGCAGGTATTGAAGAATCAGTACATGAGATTTTACTCAATTTGAAAGAGATTGTATTGAGAAGTAATCTTTATGGAGTTAGGAACGCATCCATTTGCGTCAGGGGTCCCAAAAACATAACAGCTCAAGATATCATCTCACCACCTTCTGTAGAAATAGTTGACACGACACAGCATATAGCTAACCTGACAGAACCAATGGATTTGTGTATTGAATTACAAATCAAGAGAGATCGCGGATATCGTATGAAATCCACAAATGACTCTCACGATGGAAGTTATCCTATAGATATTGTATCTATGCCTGTTCGAAATGCGAATCATAGTATTCATTCTTATGGGAATGGGAATGAAAAACAAGAGATACTCTTTATAGAAATATGGACGAATGGAAGTTTAACTCCTAAAGAAGCACTTTATGAAGCTTCTCGTAATTTGATTGATTTATTGATTCCTTTTCTACATGCAGAGGAAGAGGACATGAATTTAAAGGAAAATGAAAACAGATGGAATCTACCCCTTTTTTCCTTTCAAGACAAATTCACTAATCTCAATAAAAACAAAAAAGGAATTCCATTGACATGTATTTTTATTGACCAATCAGAATTGTCTTCCAGGACCTATAATTGTCTCAAAAGATCCAATATACATACATTATTGGATCTTTTGAGTCACAGTCAAGAAGATCTTATGAAAATGGAATATTTTCGCACAGAAGATGTAAAACAGATATTGAGCACTGTACAGAAGCATTTTGCAATAAATTTACTTAATAAAAAGTTATAATTTTAAATCCATTGGATTCTTTTCATTTTTTATTTTTTATAATTTTTATAAAGAAAAAAATAGAATAAGTTTTGAATCTCCGACACAGTCCATATATTTGCAGAATAGATCATAAAAAGATTGATGTATCTAAGGAAGATCCAGAAGGGGATCTTCCTTAGATATCTATATTGTGGTATTTAACGGTTTAATCAATTTGAAAAAGACCTAAAGTTAAGGATTTCTCAATAGGTAAAGTTGCTCCAATCCCTAACCAAAGAGCTACTGCGGTACCGATCAAAAAGACTGTTGTGGCTACTGGACGACGAAATGGATTTTGGAATTTATTGACATTCTCCAAAAAAGGTACTGTCAATAATCCTATTGGTACTGAAACCATTAAAAGAACACCCAATAACTTATTGGGTACTGTGCGAAGTATTTGAAATACGGGAAAGAAGTACCATTCGGGTAATATTTCCAACGGAGTTGCAAACGGATCCGCCGGTTCACCGATCATTGACGGCTCTAGAACTGCTAAGCCCACATTACATGCAATAGTGCCTAGAATTACTACTGGAAAAATATATAAAAGATCATTGGGCCATGCAGGTTCTCCATAATAATTATGTCCCATCCCTTTAGCCAATTTAGCTCTTAATACAGGATCATTCAAATCAGGTTTCTTTGTTATTTGGATAGGTGAATTCTTGTGGATCCATCCCCCAAAGGAACCGGACATGAGAATTTTTTATCATCCGGCTCGAGCAAGAATCAAAAGAATCACATAAATAGATTCATAGAACATAAATAGGTCCATAGAAGATCTATATTTCATACATATCTACATAGATAATGTAGAATGATTCTATGTAAGAAAATATTTATAAAATTACATTTCCCCAAGTTTCAACGATTCATTATTCATTGCAAAGAATTAAGTTCTGGCAACAAGAAAATGCTCAATATCCAAGTCGGCTTACAAATTAGATCATGATCAATTGATCAATTGCTTTTTGGATTGTCTCATGTCTTTTGATTAGTATTTATCCCCACAATATCTTGATTGTATTACATACAAAAATACAAAATTTTTACTTGTTACTAATAAAATCTTAGCCCTTGTTCTTCCTTAGATCCCTTATTTAACTCCGATAGTATCATAGATCAGGGTTGATGCAGAGGAAATGAATGCATCTACATACTATAAAAACTTACTAAGATTACTATCCAATATCTAATTATACTATCAAATTAATTATAATAAAAATTACTAAAAAAAAATGAAACAAAGTGAATAAATAGAATATTGGATCATTCCACATCACTTATTATAGGGATCTTACAGAGCCTTTTCATGCATGACAAGATTCGGGTATGATCATAGAAAATATTCTCCTCAAGCGAACCGGCCTATCCTATTATCCTATGCTATATAAAGGGATTGACGTGATGTGATGGTTGGATGCGGAGACACATTGGGTTGTGAATTCCAACGTGGCGGATAAAATCATATATCTGCACGGGCCAATCAATAGTTCAAGTCACACACTCCCATAATCCATCCTCTGTTTAGGAAAATATACTTCAACTATTCTATTCGTATCAAATAAACAATATTTCAGAGTTGAATAGAAGTATCCAAATAACATGTCTTATTTTTAAACAATCCATATTTGTAGCAATGAAAGACTCTTGTCCTCCCCGATATGAGAAATTACAAATATCTATGATCTGCCTTTTCTATAAAGGACCCGAAATACCTTGCTTACGTATCATTGGAAAGTGCATTAACATAAATACGGCAGTAAGAAGAGGTAATACAAAAGTATGTAAACTATAAAAACGAGTCAAAGTGGACTGGCCCACACTAGCACTTCCACGTAATAATTCTA